TATTTATTCTAATTAGAATTTCCAATTGAATTTGATATGATCATATATTATGATTATGATTGATGAAATATTTCTTAATATAATTTTATTATATTTTATATTTATTATTTTTTTATTATTTTATTATTATATATTTTTTTTATTTTAATTATTTCTAAAAAGAACTTAGCTTAGAACTTCTAACTTCTAGCTATAGAACTCTATTAATTAGTTTAGTTCATATGAAATTAATAGCTAAGATCGGACATTTTCCGGAATTCCTATACAATCTTTTTATTTGTTACGCTATTTTTCTCTTATGCGAGCCCGCTTAGCTCAGAGGTTAGAGCATCGCATTTGTAATGCGATGGTCATCGGTTCGACTCCGATAGCCGGCTTTTTCTCTATCTATTTTTCCGAGATTGATAATCTCTCCTTTTCTTCAAATGAAATGCTGGATCAGCGATCTATTATGTCGTGGTAACTTGCAACTATTAATAAATATGGATTAGAGCAATTAGATCTCTACAGAACAAATCATCAAACGGAGCCTCAACTTCCTATATATATATATATATATACAAAAAAATATATATATACAAAAAATCCAGATGTTGATACAATTCATTTTTTTTGTAGTACTTCATCAGTCGATTTTGCTTTGTTTATCCTTTAGTTCAGTTTTAATTTAGATTTATTGTGTAAAATGAAATTTCAATAAAATAAAAAAAAGGAGTCTTTATGTCTCGTTACCGAGGACCTCGTTTTAAAAAAATACGCCGTCTGGGAGCTTTACCAGGACTAACTAGTAAAAGACCTAGATCCGGAAGTGATCTTAAAAACCAATTGCGTTCTGGGAAAAAATCGCAATATCGTATTCGTCTAGAAGAAAAACAGAAATTGCGTTTTCATTATGGTCTGACAGAGCGACAATTACTTAGATATGTACATATCGCTGTAAAAGCCAAAGGGTCAACGGGTCAGGTTTTACTACAACTACTTGAAATGCGTTTGGATAACATCCTTTTTCGATTGGGTATGGCTTCGACCATCCCCGGAGCCAGGCAATTAGTTAACCATAGACATATTTTAGTTAATGGTCGTATAGTGGATATACCAAGTTATCGTTGCAAACCCCGAGATATTATTACTGCAAAGGATAACCAAAGATCAAAAGGTCTGATTCAAAATTATATTGCTTCATCCACCCATGAGGAATTGCCAAAACATTTGACTATTGACTCATTCCAATATAAAGGATTAGTAAATCAAATAATAGATAGTAAATGGATCGGTTTGAAAATAAATGAGTTGTTAGTCGTCGAATATTATTCTCGTCAGACTTGAACCTAACAAAATTAAGAAAGAAAGGTTCATAGAATTTTGTCCCCTTTTCGCCGAACTAAATAGATCTAAGGGCCTTAATCCATCCGCATTTTTTCACCTATCACAAATGGATCAAGAGTAGGATTTTTTTTTCTTTTTTGCTCTTTCCTATTTTATAACCACAGTAATTAGGAATAGAGAATTTCGATCAAATAAGGGTCTTATTGCTGGAATAATGGTTTCAATTGGTATTTGATTTGATACATTGTGGTCGATAACGTTGGTGAATTAACAGAAACGGAAAGAGAGGGATTCGAACCCTCGGTAAACAAAAGTCTACATAGCAGTTCCAATGCTACGCCTTGAACCACTCGGCCATCTTTCCTACATAATCTTATTATTGACCAGAAACTGAGTGAATAGCGAGTTATTCATATTACTGCAGTACAGGTACGACCGATCACTAGTTCCATAGGAAGAATTCCTTTCCCATTTAATATTTCTCAACAAAAACTTCTCTCATTCATCAGCTACCCCACGGATCTATTCCAAATTTTTGAATCGTCCCATGCCATGGATTTTGATATTTCGATTGTATGGCGTGGTGTATACACGTTATGCAAACAGAAGGTATGGTTACTCTACTCTATTTTTTCATGGAATGATTATTCCATTCTTTTTTCTCTTTGGATCATAACCAAATCAAAACTTCTCGAGTTATCAGAATCCATAGTAAAATAAAGTCCTTGGTTATTTAACTTAGATGAAATAGTAATAGTTCCGCTCATTGGTATACTACAAAAATGGGAATGAAATCAATCTGATTCCAATATCTCATATCTTTCCCAAACAAAAGGGGACAATTTAAGCGGAAAGCCCATATCTATTTATTAGAATAAAATTAGTCTGTTTTTATGTTATTTCGTACTGTATAATTCCTTTGCTTTGTTTGTGGGATCATTTTCCCCGAGGGGTAATGAAAAGAATTCTAGAATGGATTGCTAATTATGCCTAGATCTCGTATAAATGGAAATTTTATTGATAAGACCTCTTCAATTGTAGCCAATATCTTATTACGAATAATTCCGACAACTTCAGGAGAAAAAAAGGCATTTACCTATTACAGAGATGGTGCGATTTGATTCTTTTTTCTTGTTTTTTTTTTTAGCCCTCACCTCAGTCTTACGAGAAAGAGACGCGATTCGGTATAGAAAGAACGAAATTATTGAAATAAACCTACGCTCGATGAAGGTGAAGTTTGGAGATAGAACAATTCCTTCTATCGTGTATCCTCGATTGATGCAGCCTCAGATGTTTCAATTGTTGATTTGAGTATTGAGCGAAAGGTTACACCTATGGGTTCCGTATTGCGGGTCAATCCTACACTACATTAGTACCAATAGGCGGCATAAGGGAAAAAGCACTACACCTAGGAATCAACAACACAAAAACTTTGTTATAAATTCCCCTTTTCCTTATCGGTATCGGGACTAACAAGAATGGTTGGGACAACAAACATCCATCTCGTTTGTACTTTGGATACCCGTATAACCATCAAAGATCGTTGAAGTGACTAATTCCTGGAAATAGAAGGCGTTGAGAACAAAGAAATTGTTGGAGTTACCATTTATATCTAACACTAATATGATTGGTGTTAAGAAAAAACCTCTTGCGGGAAGGCTGGCTAGAGATTTCTTGTAAAAATACTAGTTCCTTTCAGTTCATAATGAGATGAGAATAGTTCCATTTTTAATCTATGGATTATTCCCCTTAGTACTATGCGCAGAAGGGAGGAGCCGTATGAGATGAAAATCTCATGTACGGTTCTGGAACGGAGATTTTTTGAATAGAATGAACGACCGTAACGGATGTTGGCTCAATCCGAAGGAAATTATGCGGAAGCTTTACAGAATTATTATGAAGCTACGCGACCAGAAATTGATCCCTATGATCGAAGTTATATACTCTATAACATAGGCCTTATACACACAAGCAATGGAGAGCATACAAAGGCTTTGGAATATTATTTCCGGGCACTAGAACGAAACCCATTCTTACCACAAGCTTTTAATAATATGGCCGTGATCTGTCATTACGTGCGACTATCTCCACTATAGAAATAAGGAAAAAAAGCAAAGATCAAATTGGCTAGTAAATACTAGAAAAAGGGCTTTCTACATAATGCATCGTCCAAAGCAACGATTTTTATCAGCTGTAGCAAGGAAAGAGACTTCACGAGAACCAAAATAGGAAGAAAAAAAAAATGAGTGCAGCCTATATACTATATTCTATGGATAAAGGATCAAATTGATAGAGAAAGCACCGTAAAGATCAATTAGCGAGCTATTGAGTCGATACAGTTAAGAACTGCTTACTTATGTCATGATATGGGACAAAAGTTAGGAATCAACTTATGTAATAGAGTCGATCCACTAAGGTATTGAGCAGCGGTGTAGCATCAGGTCCCAAAGATAGTAAGTTCTTTTTTCTTATGGAAAAAAGTCTTTTTCAAAGATTCTATATGAATTCCATATATGAAACCGAGATAGTTACCTTTCAGAAAATTCTAACGATATTATGGGGATACCTATGCTTCATTCTTCTGAAGGTGGGAGAAAAGATCAAACTGATTCTGATTATTGATCAAAATTAGGGTTTGAAACTTATGTAATTAACTTCTTCTGGTTAACCCAAGAAAAAATGGGATAGATTTATGAGAAATCTAATTTAGTTAGCATAGGGTAGATTAAGATAGGACACAAACAAAAAGAATCGATTTATGAGCCGTATGAGGTAGGAAACTCTCAAGTACGGTTCTAAGGGAAGGAACCACCTATTCCGACCGGGGAGAACAGGCCATTCTACAGGGTGATTCTGAAATTGCGGAAGCTTGGTCCGATCAAGCTGCTGAGTATTGGAAACAAGCTATAGCGCTTACTCCAGGTAATTATATTGAAGCACATAATTGGTTGAAAATCACGAAGCGCTTCGAATAAAACCCATTTTTTTTTAATGAATTAAAAAAAAATGGGTTTGGTTGTTGGATCCATCAATCAAATAAAATAGATCGTTCCTATGAGAAGATCTAATCAAGAATTTCATTATATCCCTTCCTTCTGCATTATATTTTGTACGGTATCTCATAGGGATAAATGATATGGATACAGTATAGAATAGAACTAATAAAGTAAAGCTAATAAAAAATACTAAATATAGATAAGATATCGGAATGATTTTATCTTATTAATTCTAATGAATGATCTTGCGATTTGTAATAAAGTAATAATTTGTAATAAAGTAATAAGATATTATGTTCCATGGAAGTAGATCCATATAGGTACTTATACCTTCATTCAGATATAAATACACTAGGTTTAGGTTGCGCAAAAAAATCGTTTTTTTGTCACGCCGGGAAAGGATTTTCCAAGGTAAAATAAGGGTCCGTTGGGCACCTAATCGTTATGTCATAATAGATCCGAACACTTGCCTCGGATCGACTTCAATATCATAATTGCTTTAGTGAATAACTAAATAAAATAGATGGATGGGAGATAGGAAAGAAAGGGAATAATCATAAATAAAATATCTATCTTTCAGAGGTTCACTAAAAACTTGACTGTTGGCGGGTCTCTTTGTATGTGTTGTCCGGAAAGAGGAGGACTTAATGATTATTCGTTCGCCGGAACCAGAAGTGA